TTGGAAAATTGATTTATACAAATCCTTCTTGGATGAAACCACACCAAAAAATGCCATTGCCAAAAAGTAACAAGGTAAAATTTCCATTTATTCATGAAAAGAGATGTCCCTTTTGAAGCCAGAATGGATTTTCCTTGATACTTAATATAATGCATGCAGGGGTCCTCGACCAACCATAAATTCGCCCGAAAATCCTTAACAAAGACGTTCACAAGACGTTCTATTTTTATATAGAAATAGATTCGTTCAAGAAGAACTCCAGAAGATGTTGATCCTAAATGAAAAGATTGGTTACGTAGAAAGACGAAAATAGATTCGTATTCACATACATGAGAATTATATAAGAAAAAAAAGAATCTTTGATTTCTTTTTGACAAAGAGGAGCTGACTTTCTTTGGAATAATAAGACTACAATATTGGTTGAGAAAGACTCGTAATAAATGCAAAGAAGAAACATCTTTTACCCAATAGCGAAGAGTTTGAATCAAGATTTCCACATGGACAGAGTGAGGTATTAGTATATCTAACGCAATTTTTAAATGTGAAAAATTGTCCTCTAAAAAGGGAAATATTGAATGAATTGATCGTAAATTCTGAGATTTTATTATCTTGTTCTTTTTCCTTTCTAGACAAGATATTAATTGTAGAGAAAATGGAATTTCGATAATAAAAGCAAACCCCTCTGATATAATTTGAGAATACAAATTTTTGTTGCGCGCCCAAAAGAGATTTTGGTTAGAATCATTAGAAGAAATAATAAAATGATTCTGTTGATACATTCGAGTAATTAGCCGTTTCACAATCCGTAAACTGGATTTATTGTCATAACCCGGATTTTCCGACAAAATGGATCTATTCAAAGCACGATTATGAGCAAACACGTAAATATACTCCTGAAAGATAAGTGGATATAGGAAGTCGTGTTGTTGAGATCTCTTTAGCTGTAAATATCTTTGGATTTTCTCCATTTGAATTTCGATTTGAATTAAAGGTAGAAGATTCGGGGGTTATCAAATGATACATAGTGCGATACAGTCAAAACAAGGTATTCTAGTAAAAATAGATACCTCGGAGACAAGTAAACTTATCAACAGATCCTCTACCCTCTCTTTTTCCATTCATTTCATTTAATTTGTCCGTGTTAATGTTATAGGATAACAAGATGGTTAGAAATCTTTTATTTTTTAGACCCAATCGCTCTTTTGATTTCGGAAAAAACTTTCTTTATCAATATACTGCTTCTTTTACACACACATCTTCATTCCATAATAGAGAATGTCAATAGTTAGGATTCATTAAAAAAATAGAATCCACTCAAGTGCTTCCCGTATCGGGCACTAATTTTTTTTAACGTCTAATTAGATCGGGAAATTGTTCAAATTAAGAACAGAAGCTGGTTGCTTTTTCTTTCTAATAATTAATTAATTAAAGCCGCAGGGCCCTATCCATTTATTTATTCGACCCAACTTTCTTTTGTTCCGTTTCAAGAATTCGAAGAAGGTTTTGTACCAATCCGATAAGAATGAAATATCCTCAGAACTTTCCATTGAAACGACATGCTATTTTTTCCATTTATTCCCTTTCAGGGTCAGTCGCGGTCTTCCAAAGTTTACCAATGGTATGGACGAATTCGTCACTTCATCCAAATGTGTAAAAGATTCTAGCCGCACTTAAAAGCCGAGTACTCTACCATTGAGTTAGCAACCCCGAGAAAATATCGATTAAACAAAACTTCAACTCAACAAGGGGTGTATCAACATGGATACAATCAGAACAAAAATAAATTTAATTGAATTTAAACAAAGAGAAAAGAAATTTTACGAGCTAATCAAACCGTTGAATTAACAAATCTAAAAAAAAAAAAGACTTTCTAATGGATTCAAAACATAAAAATGAATTGATTCGATTAAAATATAAGAAATTATTAGATAAAAGAAAAAAATATACAGAATTGTCAAAATGGATAAAGCATCTCCTAACCTTTTTCAATCAAAAACACCTTCTTGTATCAAAATTGTATCAAAAAAGTATCATTTGCACAAGATCATAAGATAAAGTAAAAAACTACGGGACATAAATAAACAGACCCCCTTCACTTATCATGATGAATTATATTTGTTCAATACACTCTTGTCAATATAAATGTTGAGAAAAAATACAGTGGAAAAGGGGGGGTCAAAAAAACAAGTTTAAAGATAAATTAGACAAAGTTATATACAAGCCGCTACCCCCCCTTGGTATTTCTTTAATTGAATTTCATTTGATTAGACGGAAATTCCTTAAAAACTTCCGCTTTCTTTAAAAGACTTTGAACAGTTCCTGTGGGTTGAGCTCCTTTTTCAAGGAAATATAGAATAACAGGAACGTTTAAATAAGTTTGATTCTTCATTGGATCATAAAAGCCCACTTTTCTAAGATCTTTTCCTTCTCTTCGGGATCGAACATCAATTGCAACGATTCGATAGACGGCTCATTGGGATAGATATAGATGAACAATACCCCCCCTGGAACCGTATAGGAAGTTTTCTCCTCGTACGGCTCGAGAAAAAATGATTTAATTCGAAGTTTTACCTATGTATCTAATTCTAATAAATAATAAATTAAATGACAAATGGACCTATAAAATGAATATCAATTAGACTAGGATTTCAGTCTTTTTTCTTCTTGAAAAATGAAAAAGAAATGGCTCGTACTCATAACTCAAATCGGATAACTCTTAAATAGCTCAAAGGAAAATCTTTAGTCAATTTCATTTATTGAGTAGTCTTTACTCCCTTTCGTTTATCCCGGTTAAACTATTTCAAATTCTATTTGAATTCTTTAGTCGGATCCAGTTATTGAGACTATCGAAAAAATTAACAATTACAAAGGGTATTTCCTTGTTTTTAAACCCTTTATTCTGATTTTTAATCATTGGGTTTAGACATTACTTCGGTGCTTCTTAATCCTTTCAAAGTGGTAGCAACATACCCTTTTTGATTTCTTTCTATCAAAGAATCCTATGGACGGTTGATTCTAGCATAATACACGTTGAATCGAAAATTTTGGATCAATTTCAACAAGTTTTACTTTTGAATTGGAAACTTGCTCGAATTGGATTCTTTCGATTTTCCATATATTTACGAAGTTGTTCCAGTTGATTGGCATTAACCCTAGATCCTTGCCCCTGAGAAATGAATTAATACTTTCTGTTCGAGCTCCATCATGGACTATTTACAACCCGACAAAAAACGAAGGGTTCAAGTGTAACAGAACAAACAATGTCGAGCCAAGAGCACCTCATTCCTAGACAAATTTAAAATGATGGATGTAAAAATCCACAATGGGTCATATCCTTCAAGTCGCACGTTGCTTTCTACCACATCGTTTCAAACGAAGTTTTACCATAACATTCCTCTAATTTGGAACCGGTATACCGGTATGGAATTGATTCAATCATGGAATCATGAATAGTCATCGGTTCAGCTGTCCATAGACATCCTAATCTACACCTTTTCTTCTATATATGAATATATGAAACAAGATTTTTCTGAAAAAATCTTAGTAAGATAACATTTTGAACATATTTAACATACTAATTACTAATAGAATATATAGATAATAGAAAGAAAAAAGAAATCTATATTATATATATAATAAAAATATAATAATTAAATTAATATTAATAATGAATAAGTTTTTGAATCTACATTTTCAAGTGACTTAATAGGATAAATTAAATGATTTTATACTTTTTCAAAGATTCCAAATCATTAAAAAAATTTTCTAAGTGAAATTCACTATTTAATTTAAATTAAACATCATTATTTAATTTGATTGGATTTGAAGAAAATTGGACAATAAGCATCGCCTTTGATCTTTATTTGAAATAGATCAAAAAAAAGAAGAAAGAAATCCATTTTTTTTATGATAATGAGATGTAAAAAAAATAATGTAAGTTAAGATTTGAATTTTGATTTTTTTAATCAGATTAGGAAAATCAAAATCGAAAAAAAATAGGGAAGGTTTCTCATATCTATCAGATAGACTGAACAATTGTCACTGTTTGTTATAGATATAGTATAAATACCATACCATACTATAGAACATGGAACTTGATCGTTTGTTAATGAAATTCGAGCAGACACAAATGCTTAAATTTCTAATTAATATAGCCTATCCACCCCCCACTTCTTTTTTATATTATGATATAGTTTATATGGGAATAATGGAATATAAAAAGTGGATCCGCGCTGGGACGGAAGGATTCGAACCTCCGAATAGCGGGACCAAAACCCGTTGCCTTACCACTTGGCCACGCCCCATTTCAATTGCTAATCGACACTAAGAAACAATAATATTGTTATTGGTTGTTTGTCAACTCCAGCCCAAATAAATATCTAAATATATATCTAGATATAGAATCTATCTATAGAATATAGATCTTCTATATCTATAGAATATATAGAATAGACCGGTACTAGGATTTTGATACATATAGATACAGAATTCAACTTAATTTATTGATCATTACATAGAATTCAATTAAGATATTGTATGAAAGTATAGTTTATTCTATTCTCCTTTGAGAATTGGAGAATTTTTGGTTGGATGGATTCAAAGAAAAGAAGGATTTTTGTCTATCTTACCTTACTTTCTTTTTCCTTATATCAAAAAGGCAACCAAAATGCAATTATCTCCAAGAACAAAATGTCTGTTATGCTTAATATCGTTAGTTTGATCTGTATTTGTATTAATTCGCCCCTTTATTCGAGTAGTTTTTTCTTCGGCAAATTGCCTGAAGCCTATGCTTTTTTGAATCCAATCGTAGATGTTATGCCAGTCATACCTCTGTTTTTTTTTCTCTTAGCTTTTGTTTGGCAGGCTGCTGTAAGTTTTCGATAAGATCCTAAATAATAATATCCTAGAAAATGCATGATTTCCTCGAGAAAAAATTCTAACAATTGATAAAATAAAATCAGATAAGTTTTATAGTATGAACCCCCGATTCATACATTGAA